CTTATTATTATTAAAGTTAGTTCATAACCCTTGCCCGCCCCAGGGACTAATATATTTCTAACGTATAATTAGATCGGGTAATTAGTAATTATTCGAATTAAGAACTGAAGCTCGTTGCTCTTTTTGTTTCCCAATAATTGGAGCTTTTTGGCTCTATCCATTTATTCACTCGATCCAACCATAATTTTTTTTGTACCGCTCTAAGAATTAAAACTCTAATCCCCTAAGGGTTAAGTACTCTATCTTAAAGCTATTCATTTATGATATGAGTTATTCATTTATACGACATGCTATTTTTTCCATTCGTTCCCTCTCAAGATCAGTCGGGGTCTTACAAACTCTACCAACGGTATGGACGAATCCGTTGCTTCATCCAAATGTGTAAAAGATTTTAGCCGCACTTAAAAGCCGAGTACTCTACCGTTGAGTTAGCAACCCAAAAATAGAATTATGGTGTGTAGATACGATCGGAATAAAAAAAGAGAGATTGGATTGCACAACCCCATCAAAAACATTCTTTATAGTCAATTATGAACATAAAAACTTAAAAACTTATGGGGCGTGGATAAATAGATCTATTTATCCACGATCAATTGTATTTGTTCAATACACTATTGTCAATATGAACGTTGACAAATGAAAATAAAATAATAAGAACTTGTGTTGGATTGGCACTTCATAGATAACTTACCTAAAGAATAAAAAAAAGTGTAGATAAAGAAAAAATAATCAAGAAGAAAACCTCGGGTTTATTCAATATCCATAAAGATACCATAAGAAAGCTCGGCCCCTTTTTTAGTGGAGTCTCAACAAAAACTATCCTATTGGGGGATAATCCCATATATAATATAATTTTATAGATAGAACAAAAGATGGGGAAACATAGTGAAGCAAAAATTACACAAAACTGGACTAGCTCTTTTATTTTCTCGTTTTATTTAATATCGTATGAATGTATGAATTCAATTTTATTTCCCGTAATTAAATACTTATCGCTAAATTCTTTAAATATCTCCGCCTTCTTTAAAATATTATGAACAGTTTCCGTAGGTTGAGCACCTTTTTTAAGGAAATCAAAAATGGCGGGAACATTTAAAGAAGCTTGATTTTTTATTGGATCATAAAAACCCACTTTACGAAGATCTCTTCCTTCTCTTCGGGATCGAACATCAATTGCAACGATTCGATAAATGGCTCGTTGCTTTCTACCACATCGTTTTAAACGAATTTTTACCATAACATTAACATTCCTCAAGTTTGTTTGGAACCGAATTGATTCAATATGGAATCATGAATAATCATTTAATTTACTCAATCGATACATAATCATAATATAATTATAGATATAATGATATAATAATATAATCCATACTTTGATTTTTCTATATTTATTATTTCTATTCTATATACTATATATAATATTAATATATATCTTATCTTATTTATTTTTTTTGTTCCCGAAGTAATTCTTATCAACTAGCACTCTTATTATGATGTGAACCTTCAGGAGTAATTTATCAAATCGGTTAGATATAAAAAAGGATCTCCTTCATATGATTCCACTATGGATATCTACATACATATAGATGGTATTTAACTATAATTTTTTGTAATATAGATTCTAGATTACATATTCCTATTACTAATTGTAGTTGCTGTGAGAGGTGCATCAAATATTCGAAAAAGAGAATCCAAGACATGAAAATACCCACTCGATCCATTTATGATACATGAAGGAGAGAAATACATATCACGTCAAGCTCCCTTACTCTTACTTTACTTTAGCGCTTTACTTCGCCAAATAAAATAAAAATAAAGGGGGGCAAAATTATCCGAACCTTATGTTGTTTTATTTTAGTTAGGTTCAAGTTTGACGGGAATAATATTCTACGACTAGCAACTCATTTATTTCTAAACCGACCCACTTACTATCTATTATTTGATTGACCGATCCTTTATATTGGGATGAGTGAAGAGTTAAATGTTTTGGCAATTCTTCACGGGGAGATGAATCAAGATAATTTTGAATCAGAGTTCTGGATTTTTGTTCATCTCTTGTAGTAATAATATCTCGAGGTTTGCATCGATAACTTGGTATATCTACTATATGACCATTAACTAAAATATGCCTGTGGTTAACTAATTGTCGGGCTCCGGGAATGGTCGAAGCCATACCTAATCGAAAAAGGATGTTATCCAAACGCATTTCAAGTAATTGTAGTAAAACCTGACCCGTTGACCCTTTGGCTTTTCCAGCGATATGCACGTATTTAAGTAATTGTCTTTCCGTTAGACCATAATGAAAACGCAATTTTTGTTTTTCTTCTAAACGAATACGATATTGAGATTTTTTCCCGGAACGTGATTGGGTTCTAGGATCACTTCCGGGCGTGGTTCTTTTACTAGTACATCTGAGCATTTTTAATTGGCTAGTTAGTCCCGGTAAAACACCCAGACGGCGTATTTTTTTGAAACGAGGCCCTCGGTAACGAGACATTGT